GGATACGGCAAAATCATTCTATTCGATCTAATAAGTACCTTGTGTCAGAATTGAGAAATTCTATGGCTCGAATCTTTAGTATTCTCTTATTTATCACCTGTGTCTACTATTTAGGCAGAATGCCGTCGCCTATTGTCACTAAGAAACTGAAAGAAACATCAGAAATGGAAGAAACCTCAGAAATGGAAGAAAGGGGAGAAAGTGAGGAAGAAAGCGATGTAGAAACAACTTCCGAAACGAAGGAGACTAAACAGGAACAAGAGGGATCCGCCGAAGAAGACCCTTCCCTTTGTTCGGAAGAACAGGAAGATCCGGTTTACGAAGATTCTTATCTTGATACCTATCAAGATAATTGGGAATTGGGAAGACTTAAAGAAGAGAAAAATGAAAAGACTTATTTCTGCTTTGAAAAACCTCTTGTGACTTTTCTTTTCGATTATAAACGATGGAATTGTCCATTGCGATATATAAAAAATGATCGGTTTGAAAATGCTGTACGAAATGAAATGTCACAATATTTTTTTTATACATGTCCAAGTAATGGGAAACAAAAAATATCTTTTACATATCCACCCAGTTTATCGACTTTTTCGGAAATGATAGAACGAAAAATGTCTTTGTACACGACAAAAAAATTATCCCATGGAGACCTGTATAATTATTGGGTTTATACCAATGAACAAAAAAAATACAACTTGAGCAATGAATTAATAAGTCGAATAAAAGCTCTAGAAAAAAAAAAAAAAGAAAAGGGATTTCTTGCTCTAGATATGCTCGAAAAAAGGACTAGATTTTGCAATCATGAGAATGAAAAAGAATGCTTGACCAAAACATATGATCCTTTATTGAGTGGACCATGCCGTGGAGCAATAAAAGATTTTGATTTATGTACAATCATAAATGATTTTATCCCTTATATGGAGGATTCCATAAAAAGTCTTTGGATAAATAAGGTCCATGAGCTACTTCCTAATCCTAATAATTTACGAGAATTTGAACATCAAAAGAATTCACTTGGTGGTGGTAAATCATTTTTTAATTATATTGTTAATTTCTTAACTTCATTTTCTTTTGAATTCACACCCAATTTTTCTTTGAAAAACTGTTCTTTATTGGCAGAACAAAGAAAAATTGATTCAGAAAGTCAAGCAAAATCTTTGAAATTTGTATTCGATATAATAACAATTGATCAAAATGATCAAACAACTAGAAATGAATCTATTGGAATAGAAGAAATCAGTAAAAAGGTTTCTCAATGGTCATATAAATTGACCAATGTTCTGGAACAACTGGACGAAGAAAATGAGGAAAAATCGATGGAAGATATTGAAATTCGTTCAAGAAGAGCCAAACGTGTGATAATTTATACTGATAATGAGAATAATACCCATTTTTTTACTAATAATACTAGTAATAGTGATCAAGGAGAAGATGTGACTTTGATACGCTACTTGCAACAATCGGATTTTCGTAGGGATATAATAAAAGGATCCATGCGTACTCAAAGACGTAAAACAGTTATTTGGAAAATTTTTCAAGCAAATGCGCATTCCCCGCTTTTTTTGGATCGAATAGACAAAACATTTTTTTTTTCTTCTTTTGATATCTCTGAAATGATGAATCTCATTTTTAGGAATTCGGTCGAGAGAGAACCGGAATTGAAAATTTCCAATTTTGAGGAGGAAGGGACAAAAGAAAAGGGGGAGAAAAAAGAGGAAAATGAACAGATAGTAACATCAGAAAGTTGGGATAACATTATATTTGCTCAAGCAATAAGAAGTTCAATGTTAATAACCCAGTCTTTTCTTAGAAAATACATTGTATTGCCTTCATTGATAATAGCGAAAAATATTGGCCGTAGGTTATTACACCAATTGCCCGAGTGGTATGAGGATTGGAAGGAATGGGAGAGAGAAAGACATGTTAAATGCACCTATAATGGTGTTCAATTATCGGAAACAGAATTTCCCCAAAATTGGTTAACAGAGGGTATTCAGATAAAGATTCTATCTCCTTTCTATCTTAAACCTTGGCGAAGATCTAAAATACGATCTCATCATGAAGATCCAATGAAAAAAAAAAGAAAAAAAGAAGATTTTTGTTATTTAACAATTTTTGGAATGGAAAAAGAAGTTCCTTTTGGTCCTCCCCGAAAACGACCTTCTTTTTTTGAACCCATTTATAAAGAACTCCTAAAAAAAATTAGAAAAGGAAAAAAGAATTCTTTTTTCCTTCCAAAAGTTTTTAAAGAAAAAAAAAAATGGGTTATCGAAATAGTTCTAGTTATAAAACAAAAAATGAAGGAAAAAGTAAACCCCATTTTCTTATTTGAATCGAGGAAGGTAAAAGTATATAAACCGAATGAAAATGTAAGAGATTCTAAAATAAATAATAAGATTATTCGCAAATCAACCATTCGAATTCGATCCATGAATTGGGCAAATTACTCACTCATAGAAAAAAAAATAAAGGATCTTGCTGATAGGACAGTCACAATCAGGAATCAAATAGAACTAGAACGAATCACAAAAGACGAGAAAAAAATAGTTCTAACTTGTGATGATAAAAAATCGGAATCACAGAAACATATTTTGCAGATATTTAAAAGAAAAAAGATCCGATTTATACGTAAATTAAATTTTTTTATGAAATCATTCATTGAAAAAATATACATAGATATCTTTCTACGTATGATTACTATTTTTAGGATCAATGCACAACTTTTCCTTGAATCAATTTCTAATACTAATATCAGTAATAATAATTCAAAAAAAAAAATTATCACAAAATCGATTTACAACGATGAAATAAATCGAAAAGGAATTGATGAAACAGATCAAAATACAATGAACTTTATTTCGACTATAAAAAAATCGTTTATTTATTATTATTCAAATATTTATTATTATTATAATTATGATTTATCCTACTTGTCCCAAGCATATGTATTTTACAAATTATCACAAACCCAATTACTTAACAAGTATCACTTGAGATCTGTACTTCAATATACCAGGACCCATTCTTTTATTAAGGATAAAATCAAGGATTATTGTATGACACGAGGAATATTTGATTACAAATCAAAGCAAAAGAAAATTTATAAGTCTGGAAAAAATGAATGGAAAAACTGGTTAAAGGGCCATTATCAATACAATTTATCTCAGACAAAATGGTCTCGATTAGTAACTCAAAAATGGCGAAATAGAATCAACCAACGCTCTATGATTCAAAATAAAAACTCAATTAAATTTGATTCACATAAAAAAGAAAAAGACCAATTTATTCATTACATGAAGCAAAATCACTATGCGATGGCAGTGGATTCATTGACGATTCAAAAAGAAAAATTAAAAAAACACTACAGATATTCTCTTTTATCACATAAATATATGAATTATGGGAATAGGAAGGACTCATATATTTATGAATCAACATTACAAGTAAAAGGAGACCAAGAAATTCCATACAATTTCAATACACTGAAACCCGAATCATTTTATGTATTCGTAAGTATACCTATTAGTAATTATCTTATTAGTAATTATCTAGAAAAGGAATATATTATTGCTACACATAAAAATCTGGATAGAAAATATTTTGATTGTAGAATTCTCCCTATTTGTCTTAGAAAAAATATCGACATTGAGACCTGGACCAATACGCATATCAGCACCAAAATTGAGAAAAATACTAAGACTGAAAACATAATTCTAAAAAAATGGAAAAAAAAAGATATTTTTTCTCTTACAATTCATCAAGGAATTAAACCATCCAATCAAAAAAAACACTTTTTTGATTGGATGGGAATGAATCAAGAAAAGGTTTATCATACCATATCAAATCTAGAACCCCAGTTGTTCCCAGAATTTGTGCCACTCCTTGATGCATATAGGATTAAACCACGGATCATACCAATCAAATTTCTTCTTTTTAATTTTTATTTCTATGAAAATATTAGTAAAAATAAAAAAAAAAATCTTCAGATATTACCTAATCAAAAAGAATATCTTAAATTAGAAAATTTCAACCAAGAAAAAAACGAACAACAGGAACAAGAAAATCTTGGAGTTGAAGACAATTACGCGAGATTAGACATTAAAAAAGGTAAAAAGAAAAAACAACAATTCAAGAAGGAAGGAGAACTAGAATTCTTCCTGAAAAAATATTTCCTTTTTCAATTAAGATGGGATGACTTCTTGAATCGAAATATGATCAATAATATCAAGGTATATTGTCACCTACTTAGACTGATAAATCCAAGGAAAATGACTATATTCGGGATTCAAAGAGGAGGGATACGTCTGAATAAACTGCCAACTCACAAAGATCTACCTATTACAGAATTGATAAAAAAGGGAGTATTGATTGTCGAACCGATTCGTTTATCTATAAAAATGGATGGAAAATTTATTATATATCAAACCCTAGGTATTTCATTGATCGATAAAATGAAGCACCAAACTAACAGAAAATGTATAAAAAAAAGATATGTTGATAAGAAGAATTTTGATAAATCCGTTGCAAGGCACGGCAATATACTTGTGAATGGAGACAAAAGTAATTATGATTTCTTTGTTCCTGAAAATATTCTATCTCCTAGACGTCGTAGAGAATTGAGAATTCTAATTTGTTTTAATTCTCGTAATTGGAATTTTGTGGATAGAAATCTAGTATTTTGCAATGAAAGCAACATAAGAAACTCTGGAAAATTTTTGAATGAGGACAAGCATTTTAATACTAATACAGATACAAATAAATTCATTAAATGCAAATTGTTTCTTTGGCCCAATTACCGATTAGAAGATTTAGCTTGTATGAATCGCTATTGGTTTAATACCAATAATGGCAGCCGTTTCAGTATGTTAAGGATATATATGTATCCACGATTCAGAATTTGTTAATAGTATATTTCCTATATATCTGTGATATTTTTCGGTAGATGAAAGCCGAAAGATATACATATACGCTGTATTACATTCTGGTACATGACACGGATTTAATGGCGTATCAACTCAATTGAATCTAGGACGAAATCGGCAGAATCCTTGAATGTAGAAATGTATTTTCTCTTTCTTTTCTATTCTATCCAAATCAAATTGAAAATTTGATTTGGATAGAATAGAAAAAAATAGGAAAAAATCCAAATTTTTGTGTGTACTAGATTAAAATAACTGGCATAAAGATTATTATTTTTATTTTTCCTGATTGCTTCGGTAAAGTAAAATAAATCCATGGGAAAGAAAAAAAGATAGAAAATTTTTTTTATGATCAAAAATTCATTCATCTCAGTTATTTCACAAGAAGAAAAAGAAGAAAACAAAGGTTCTGTTGAATTTCAAGTATTAAGTTTCACCAGTAAGATACGTAGACTTACTTCACATTTGGAATTGCACAAAAGAGATTTTTTATCCCAAAGAGGTCTACGAATAATTCTGGGAAAACGTCAACGGCTCCTGGCTTATTTGTCAAAGAAAAATAGAGTCCGTTATAAGAAATTAATGGATCAGTTGGATATTCGGGAACCAAAAACTCGTTAATTTAATCGTTTGAATTTTTTTTTTATTTTAATAGTTATTTTATTAGATTTTTCATTTTGATGAACCTCGTTTTGAGGAATTCGTGGAATAATGAATTAAGGAAGAAAAAATATGACTATACCGGCTACAAGAAAAGATCTCATGATAGTCAATATGGGCCCTCACCACCCATCAATGCATGGTGTTCTTCGACTGATCGTTACTCTCGATGGTGAAGATGTTATTGATTGTGAACCCATATTGGGATATTTACACAGAGGAATGGAAAAAATAGCAGAAAACCGAACAATTATACAATATCTTCCTTATGTAACACGTTGGGATTATTTAGCTACTATGTTCACAGAGGCAATAACGGTAAATGCACCAGAACAATTGGAAAATGTTCAAGTACCTCAGAGAGCCAGTTATATCAGAGTAATTATGCTGGAGCTGAGCCGTATAGCTTCTCATTTGTTATGGCTTGGACCTTTTATGGCGGATATAGGTGCACAGACTCCTTTTTTCTATATTTTCAGAGAGAGAGAATTGTTATATGACCTATTCGAAGCCGCCACAGGTATGCGAATGATGCATAATTATTTCCGCATCGGAGGAGTAGCTGCTGATTTACCTCATGGATGGATAGATAAATGTTTTGATTTCTGCGATTATTCTTTAACAGGAGTTGTTGAATATCAAAAACTTATTACACGGAATCCCATTTTTTTGGAACGAGTTGAAAGAGTGGGCATTATTGGTGGAGAGGAAGCAATAAATTGGGGTTTATCAGGACCGATGTTACGAGCTTCTGGAATTCAATGGGATCTTCGTAAGGTTGATCATTATGAATGTTACAATGAATTCGATTGGGAAGTCCAATGGCAAAAAGAAGGAGATTCATTAGCTCGTTATTTAGTACGAATAGGTGAAATGGGGGAATCTATAAAAATTATTCAACAGGCTCTAGAAGGAATTCCTGGAGGTCCCTATGAGAATTTAGAAGTCCGACGCTTTGATAGAGCAAAAAATTCCGAATGGAATGATTTTGAATATAGATTTATTAGTAAAAAACCTTCACCCAATTTTGAATTGTCGAAACAAGAACTTTATGTCAGAGTAGAAGCCCCAAAAGGAGAATTAGGAATTTATTTGATAGGGGATAATAGCATTTTCCCCTGGAGATGGAAAATTCGTCCACCCGGTTTCATCAATTTGCAAATTCTTCCTCAGCTAGTTAAAAGAATGAAATTGGCTGATATCATGACGATACTAGGTAGTATAGATATCATTATGGGAGAAGTTGATCGTTGAAATGATAATTGATACGACAGAAGTACAAGCTATCAATTCTTTTTCTACATCGGAATCCATAAAAGAAATCTATGGACTCATATGGATGTTTGTATCCATTTTTACCCTTATATTTGGAATCATAATAGGGGTACTAGTAATTGTGTGGTTAGAAAGAGAAATATCTGCAACGATACAACAACGTATTGGGCCTGAATATGCTGGTCCGTTGGGAATTCTTCAAGCTCTAGCGGATGGGACTAAATTACTTTTTAAGGAGGACCTACTCCCATCTAGAGGAGATATTCGTTTGTTTAGTGTCGGACCGTCTATAGCGGTCATATCAATTCTACTAAGTTATTTAGTAATTCCTTTTGGATACCGCCTTGTTTTAGGTGATCTCAGTATAGGTGTTTTTTTATGGATCACCATTTCAAGTATTGCCCCTATTGGGCTTCTTATGTCAGGATATGGATCGAATAATAAATATTCTTTTTCAGGTGGTCTACGAGCTGCTGCTCAATCTATTAGTTATGAAATACCATTAACTCTATGTGTGTTATCAATATCTCTACGTGTGATTCGTTGGAATATGAACTTTTACCTCTTTCCTAGAAATAAATAAAGAAAAGAGGTTGAATGTATTGAATAGATATTTTTTTTTATTCATCGATGAGTTAAACCAGATAGTTATATGAGTGAAACAAAACAGCTTATAAATTTGCAGTAAGAAGAGAAAATCTCATTCCCTATGTACAAGAATGAAATTAAAGTAAACATAAGCAGTGTAAACTGTTTACCCCAAGATTGAGATTCTTTGATTAGTCATCATATCTTGAAGCGGGTGCAAAAGATCAACTGTATGGAGTTTCCACTACTGCCTTGTATGTATTAACATACCGGGGATCAATCAAAAATCGGTGGACAGTTAGGAACACCAAGGTACACAAAGGATTAGTAATGGGGATAATGTAAGGTATCAAAAAAAGAGATATTTCTGCATAAAACGAATCATAATAAGGGCTTTAAGTTGGTAGAAATGATCAAGAAGTATCTCCCTACGATTCCGATCTCGAGTATGCTCCTATTCACTGATTAAAGAAATGACTATCAAGAACGAATTAATCCTTTATTTTTTTTTTTCTAAATACCTTCTTCTGAGACAGAAGAACAGGAACAAAAGAAATGGAATGCAATAATCGAATGAATGAATAAAAATTTTTATAAAATAAAAAAAAAAAGATCTTTATTTATTCTTTTTTTCCTATATCTGTATTCATACATACGGAATTCTTATCATTATTCATGAACTAATGCCTATATATATATTGATAACGAATATTTTATTGAAAGATTAAGTTATTACCGAACAAAGAAAAATTATCATTATAAGGATGAGATCAATTCGGAAGCACTTTTTTTCTTATTCTAGCGGACAGAATTCCATTGGTCTAATTTGGGACTGGGACTCTCCGATGTATCTTTATTCGATCTATCCGGGCAAAAATACCGAACCAGTCCTTACATTTATTTGTGGCCATAGAGGAGCCGTATGAAGCTGAAGTTTCATGTACGGTTTTGTAATAGCGATGGGAACAGTGATGTTATTATCGACTATGATTATCTAATAGTTCAAGTACAGTTGATATAGTTGAAGCACAGTCAAAATATGGTTTTTGGGGGTGGAATCTGTGGCGTCAACCTATAGGGTTTATTGTTTTTCTAATTTCTTCTCTAGCCGAATGTGAGAGATTGCCATTTGATTTACCGGAAGCAGAGGAGGAATTAGTAGCAGGTTATCAAACCGAATATTCAGGTATCAAATTCGGTTTATTTTATATTGCTTCTTACCTAAATCTATTACTTTCTTCATTATTTGTAACAGTTCTTTACTTAGGTGGGTGGAATTTTTCTATTCCGTACATATCTATTCCTGAACTTTTCGGAATAAATAAAATGGCCGGAGTTTTTGGAATTACAATTGGTATCTTTATTACATTAGCTAAAGCTTATTTGTTTCTGTTCATTCCTATCACAACAAGGTGGACTTTGCCTAGGATAAGAATGGACCAACTATTAAATCTTGGATGGAAATTTCTTTTACCTATTTCTTTAGGTAATCTATTATTGACAACTTCTTCCCAACTTGTTTCACTATAAATAAGAAAATACGATAACGATATTCCAGATTCATAACCTCTTTCAAACAAGAGAAAGAAACATCAATTTATTCCTGGATATTTACAATATGTTCTCTATGGTGACTGGGTTCATGAATTATAGTCAACAAACAATACGAGCTGCAAGGTATATTGGTCAAAGTTTCGTAATTACCTTATCCCACACAAATCGTTTACCTATAACTATTCAATATCCTTATGAAAAATCGATCACATCAGAGCGTTTCCGTGGTCGAATCCACTTTGAATTTGATAAATGTATTGCTTGTGAAGTATGTGTTCGTGTATGCCCGATAGATCTACCCGTTGTTGATTGGAGATTTGAAAGAGATATTAAAAAAAAACAATTGCTTAATTATAGTATTGATTTTGGGGTCTGTATATTTTGTGGTAATTGTGTCGAGTATTGTCCAACAAACTGTTTATCAATGACTGAAGAATATGAACTTTCTACTTTTGATCGTCACGAATTGAATTATAATCAAATTGCTTTGGGTCGGTTACCAATGTCAATAATTGGAGATTACACAATTCAAACAGTTATGAATTCGACTCAAATCAAAATAGACAAAGATAAACCCTTTGATTCAAGAACGATTACCAATTACTAAGATTTTGTTTTGATATAAAAGACCCAAGCTTTTTTTTATTTTGTTTGGTCAGTAACTACAAATAATAACTAATAATTATTGATTGTTGAGAATTATTCTTTGATTTAAACTGAGAATATATTTTTCGTGATGATTTCGAAATATACAATCCCCATTACTCTTTTCTCGATAATTTTATCTATATCTACATTAATCCATATAAAAAAAAAAGTTTTAATTCAATTAGGAATGTATCATATACAAGAAAAAAATGGGGCAACCCCTTTTCCTTTCCTGGACCATTCAGTAAGGTCATGAAATATTTCGACTTATTTATTAATTTATTATTTTAATAATGGATTTACCTGGACCAATACATGATATTCTTGTAGTATTTTTTGGATCAGTTCTTGTATTAGGAGGTCTGGGAGTAGTATTACTTACCAATCCCATTTTTTCTGCCTTTTCGTTGGGATTGGTTCTTGTTTGTATATCCTTATTCTATATTCTATCGAATTCCTATTTTGTAGCTGCCGCACAGCTCCTTATTTATGTTGGAGCTATAAATGTCTTAATCATATTTGCTGTAATGTTCATGAATGGTTCAGAATATTCCAATGATTCCTATTTTTGGACCATTGGAGATGGGGTCACTTCACTGGTTTGTACAAGTATTCTTTTTTCACTAATTACTATTATCCCAGATACGTCATGGTACGGAATTTTTTGGACTACAAGATCAAGCCAGATTATGGAACAGGACCTAATAAGTAACATTCAACAAATTGGTATTCATTTATCAACAGATTTTTATCTTCCGTTTGAACTCATTTCCATAATTCTTTTAGTTTCCTTGATAGGTGCAATTACTATGGCTCGTCAATAATAAATACTTAGAATTAAATTCTAAATAAATAACTAAATAAATAAAATAAATGGAAAGGTTTAAGGTTTTTATAAGGTTTTTAATTAAACCTATCTATTGCCAATACCTTCTTTTATTCTGTAATCGTTCTATTCTAATCAATCGAATCGGTTGAATTGTTGTTCATATTGAAATGAATCGAGATTGATAAGGAGTTAGTCAATGATGTTCGAGCATGTACTTTTTTTGAGTGTCTATTTATTTTCTATCGGTATCTATGGATTGATCACAAGTCGAAAGATGGTTAGAGCACTTATGTGTCTTGAGCTTATACTCAATTCGGTTAATATCAATCTCGTAACATTTTCAGATATATTTGATAGTCGCCAATTAAAAGGTGACATTTTCTCAATCTTTGTTATAGCTGTTGCGGCTGCTGAAGCAGCTATTGGGCTAGCTATTGTTTCATCAATCCATCGTAACAGAAAATCAACTCGTATCAATCAATCGAATTTGTTGAATAATTAGTTATGATCATAAGATACATAATATCACATAGAATATTAATCTATTAGAAATCTATTAGATATTATATATTATAATTTTATTATTATTATATATTATAATTATTATATATTATAATTTTATTATTTTTTATTATTATTATAATTATTATATATTTATAATTATTATATATTATAATTTTATTATTATTTTATTATAATATAATTTTATTATTTTCATTTTTTTTGATTATAATTTTGATTATTTATTATTATTATATTTATATTATTATAAATATTTATTATTATTATAAATATATAAAATATATATATATATTTAGTATTGAATTAATTTACTATTGAATAATAAATATTTTCATATTGAATAAATACTTTGAATTAATATTGAAATATTGACCAATTTCATTTGTTGGTCAATTTGAATTCACATGTGCAACTCGCATGATCATGGTTGTTGAAAGAGAAATCAAAGTCTCTTGGACTTTTCTCATGAACAGGTTTAGAAATATATTGATTTTAAAAATTTTGATAAACCACTGCTTCGTCTGGTGTCTACAATATAAATGTATGATTCATTTACTACTAATTTTATTTTACCAGATCGAAAATTTTTTATGCTCAAAGCTGGAATTTATAGATCCAATGTCACATTCAGTAAAAATTTATGATACATGTATAGGGTGTACTCAATGTGTACGAGCCTGCCCCACAGACGTATTGGAAATGATACCTTGGGACGGATGTAAAGCTAAGCAAATTGCTTCCGCACCAAGAACCGAGGACTGTGTAGGTTGTAAGAGATGTGAATCCGCCTGCCCAACAGATTTTTTGAGTGTCCGTGTTTATTTATGGCATGAAACAACTCGCAGCATGGGTCTATCTTATTGATACATTACAAAAAACTCCACTTGAATCATTTGATTCCTCTTTACCGACAAAAGCCCGTACTCGATAAAATTGATTATTTCGAGCACGGGTTTTTTTGGTCAAAACATATCTTGTCTTTATCACGAGTTATTTTCCTTGGTTAACAATACTTGTAGTTTTGCCGATATTCGCGGGTTCCTCAATTTTCTTTTTTCCTCATAGAGGAAATAAGATGTTTAGATGGTATACTATTTGTATATGCTTATTAGAACTCCTTCTAACAACCTATGCATTCTGTTATCATTTCCAATTGGACGATCCATTAATCCAATTGGAAGAAGATTATAAATGGATAGATATTTTTGATTTTCACTGGAGACTGGGAATCGATGGACTTTCCATAGGACCCATTTTACTGACAGGATTTATCACTACTTTAGCTACTTTAGCAGCTTGGCCAGTTACGCGAAATTCGCGATTGTTCTATTTCCTGATGTTAGCAATGTACAGCGGTCAAATAGGATCATTTTCTTCTCGAGACCTTTTACTTTTTTTCATCATGTGGGAGTTAGAATTAATTCCTGTTTACTTACTTTTATCCATGTGGGGAGGAAAAAAACGTCTCTACTCGGCTACAAAGTTTATTTTGTACACAGCAGGGGGTTCTATTTTTCTCTTAATAGGAGTTCTAGGTATGGGTTTATATGGTTCCAATGAACCAACATTAGATTTTGAAAGATTAGCTAATCAATCATATCCTGTGGCATTGGAAATAATATTATATTTTGGTTTCTTTATTGCTTATGCTGTCAAATCGCCGATTATACCCCTGCATACATGGTTACCAAATACCCATGGAGAAGCACATTACAGTACATGTATGCTTCTAGCTGGAATCTTATTAAAAATGGGAGCATATGGATTGATTCGGATCAATATGGAATTATTACCCCACGCTCATTCTATATTTTCTCCCTGGTTGGTAATAGTTGGAGCGATGCAAATAATCTATGCAGCTTTAATTTCTCTCGGTCAACGCAATTTTAAAAAGAGAATAGCCTATTCCTCTGTATCTCACATGGGTTTTACAATTATAGGAATTGGTTCTATAACCGACATGGGACTCAATGGAGCCATTTTACAAATACTCTCTCATGGATTTATTGGTGCTGCACTTTTTTTCTTGGCAGGAACGAGTTGTGATAGAACACGTCTTGTTTATCTCGACGAAATGGGAGGGATATCCATCCCAATGCCAAAAATATTTACCATGTTCAGTAGTTTCTCGATGGCTTCTCTTGCATTGCCAGGAATGAGTGGTTTTGTTGCGGAATCGGTAGTATTTTTTGGAATAATTACTAGTCCAAAATATCTTTTAATGCCGAAAATACTAATTACTTTTGTAATGGCAATTGGAGTGATATTAACTCCTATTTATTTATTATCTATGTCACGTCAGATGTTCTATGGATACAAGCTATTCAATGTTCCACACTCTAATTTTTTTGATTCTGGACCACGAGAACTATTTGTTTCAATTTGTATCTTTTTACCCATAATAGGGATTGGTATTTATCCTGATTTCGTTCTCTCGTTATCAGTTGACAGGGTACAAGCTATCCTATCTAATTACTTTTATAGATAGTGTTTCATTAATGAGACAAAAAGTCTTATAATTCTTTAATTTTAAGATTTTTTAAAAATCGTTCGCTGTACAATGCAAAAAAAGAAAGTGAATTAGAATTGTAATGAGATGCATTTCGAGTTTTTGTTTTGACAACCTGTCAAAACAAAAACTCGAACAAGCAAACTTTCGTTATATATGGGACGATATTCTTATGTATTTTTCATGTAGCTTATTCAATTAGATGTTAATGTGAATGAACCATAACTATGTAAACCTATTCCTAATAGATTGACCCCAAAATAGCATATCCAAATTATAAAAAATCCTATAGAAGCTATAAGTGCCGAATTCGTACCTTGTAAACTTTGATTTGTTCTAGTATGTGAATAAATCGCGAATATGGTCCAAGTAATAAATGCCCAAGTTTCCTTCGGGTCCCAACTCCAATAAGATCCCCATGCTTCATTGGCCCATACTGCTCCACAAAGAATGCCTATGGTTAAAAAGGTAAACCCTAAACTAATCATACGATAACTCCAATAATCCAAATGTTGAGTCAATTGATATTTGTAATAATTTTGAAATGAAAGAAAAGAAGGGTTTTTAAAAACCCTTCTTCTTTTTTCATTCAAGTATTTAATCTCACCAAAGAAAAATGATCTAATTAAGAAATTATTGCTTTTACAAAAAAAATTGATGTTGTTTCGAAATGTAATGATTAGAAGAGCAATTGATAATAACGATCCGCATAAAAGAGCTGCATAGCTCAATAACATCATACTTACGTGCATCATTAACCACTGAGATTGTAGAGCGGGTACTAATATTGCGGATTGATGCATTTCAGTTGAAAGACCCGACGTAGCGAAGCCTTGAGTAAAAATAGTACTTGGGGTAGTTATTATGCTTAAATCATTTTTATGGTTCAATTTCTTGGAAATTATATGAATAATAAATAAACTACATGAAAGGAAGATTAATGACTCGTATAAATTACTTAACGGAAAATGTCCCGAAGAAATCCAACGAGAAATTAATAATCCTGTTATAGAGAAAAAGGTGGCTATCATCCCTTTTTCCGATGAATCACGTAATCCTACGATTTCGTAGACTAATAAGTTCATGAAATGAATCGTAATCACAATTGAAATGATCGAAAAAGAGATATGAGTTAATATATGTTCTAAAGTCACAAATATCATAAAAAAAGTGTCCCATTACAGAATTGAAATCGGAAATTGAATACATTATAAGATACATTGTGTCTCTTTTAGAGGATGCCGCCACTCGGACTCGAACCGAGATGCTCTAGCACTGCTTCCTAAGAGCAGCGTGTCTACCGATTTCACCATGGCGGCTTACTTGAAATAATAATATTCAATTCATGTTGAATCGTCAAGAATCAAGGATTCAATATAGTCTAGGAAACATTAGAATCAATGAAAAAAGACTCCTTTAAATTCATATTTGAATCTTCATTCAATAAAATAATCCTTAGTTAGTATCGTCCTAGGTTCAGTTTTAACAATCAACTTTCACGTACTATAAACTAAGTTCCCCCGATACAGTTGAAATTTCGATAGTTTTGCTCTCAGTCGAGGTATAGAATTAAGAATTGTCCTTTTTCTTTCTATTTTTTTTTTATGATTTGTTTTTCATTTTGAATCCGATTTCATCGGATTCAAAATGAAAAAGATTGATTTTTTTTATTGAAAAAAAAAAATCAAATAACTAAGATCTCATATGTATTACAATTTCATCACTAAATCCATTTGGAATTTTTCTAACAATTCCGATACTTTAGTATCATTAAGTATTAATACTCTTCATTATGTATATGTATATAATATAAATAAGGTAACATTTACCAAACCAATTAAGTTTTAGGCTAGGCATATAAAAAAAAAAGAGTTTTCATTTCTATGGCAATTGTACTATTCACAATAGAAAATCTTAATCCTATTTTTCTATTGTGAAAGGTTAATGGATAGGGAAAAATACTATTCTTAATAAGAACCCAATATACAGAAAACTCTTATTCTACATACCACAGCTAGTTATAACTAATATTGAGTAGTTCAATACATTAATTAATGTGAATCGTTCATCTTAAAAAATTTGCAGTTCTTCGGGCTATGTCAATTCCGATTATCCCAAGACTTTATTATTTGTTTGTCGCACAAAAAAACTTTTTGAATGTCCGGTGGAAACCGATTTCGCTAAAGAAAAAGCTTTTGCTGCAGTTAAATATCCTTTTTTCTTCCAAATATTCCTACGAATATGTTTTTTTGACATAGAAATACATTTTTTTGGAACTGCCATTCAAAAAAGGGTTACTCATTTTTATTTATCGTTGTATGTGAAAGACATGTATTGTTCGGAATAGATCGTTTTTTTTTAATCATTATCTATACTTTATTCTGTGAATAATAGTTTTTTTTTTAACTTTCAACATTTAACATAATTTAACATTTAACATAAAATAACAAATAATATATATATATATTATTTGTTATATTTTAAATATTATATTATATTTTAATATATTATATAAATATATAATATATTATAAATATATAATATATAATATATATATATATATATATTTATATATTTTTCATTATTATTGTTTATTGTTCTTTTCGAAAGAGATAAGAATTGGTGAATCGGAAACAATTATTAATTATAAAAAAAATCTAAATTTGTTTGTTTTCTTATGGAACATACATATCAATATGCATGGATAATACCTTTTCTTCCACTTACAGTTACTATGTCAATAGGATTTGGACTTATACTTATTCCGACAGCAACAAAAAATATTCGTCGTATATGGGCTTTTCCTAGTATTTTTCTGTTAAGTATAGCTATGGGATTTTCGGCCAATCTGTCTATTCAACAAATAAATGGAAGTTTTATTTATCAATATCTATGGTCTTGGACCATAGATATTGATTTTTCCTTAGAGTTTGGATATTTGATCGATCCACTTACTTCTATTATGTCAATACTAATTACTACTGTTGGAGTCATGATTCTTATTTATAGTGACAATTATATGTCTCACGACCAAGGATATTTGAGATTTTTTGCTTATATGAGTTTTTTCAATACTTCCATGTTGGGATTAGTTACTAGTTCTAATTTGATACAAATTTATATTTTTTGGGAACTAGTGGGAATGTGTTCCTATTTATTAATAGGGTTTTGGTTCACACGACCGATTGCCGCAAGTGCTTGTCAAAAAGCTTTTGTAACTAATCGTGTAGGAGATTTTGGTTTATTATTAGGAATCTTAGGTCTTTATTGGATAACAGGTAGTTTGGAATTTCGGGATTTGTTCGAAATAGCTAATAACTTGATCCATAATAATGGGGTCAGCTCCTTATTTGCTACTTTGTGTGCCTCTTTATTATTTGTCGGTGCAGTTGCTAAATCTGCACAATTCCCCCTCCACGTATGGTTACCTGATGCCATGGAAGGACCTACTCCTATCTCGGCCCTTATACACGCCGCTACTATGGTAGCAGCAGGAATTTTTCTTGTAGCTCGGCTTATTCCTCTTTTCATAGACATACCTTATATAATGAATTTCATTTCTTTAATGGGTGTAATAACAGTACTATTAGGAGCTACTTTTTCTCTTGCTCAAAGAGACATTAAAAGAAGTTTAGCTTATTCTACAATGTCTCAATTAGGTTATATTATGTTAGCTCTAGGTATAGGTTCTTATCGAGCGGCTTTATTCCATTTGATCACTCATGCCTATTCTAAAGCTTTATTGTTTTTGGGATCTGGATCCATTATTCATTCAATGGAACCTATTGTTGGATATTCACCAGAAAAAAGTCAGAATATGGTTCTTATGGGTGGTTTAACAAGATATGTTCCAATTACAAGAACTACTTTTTTATTAGGTACACTTTCTCTTTGTGGTATTCCACCTCTTGCTTGTTTTTGGTCCAAAGATGAAATTCTTAATGATAGTTGGTTATATTCACCAATTTTTGCAATAATACCTTGTTTCACAATAGG